ACATGAACTAGGTATGAATGAAACCTTAAAAAAAAAAAGATTCAAAAAATTTTCAACTAAACTAATATTTTCAACTAATTTAATTAATAAGACCATGTATTTGATTCAGCAAATACATCATTATTGTATACTCTTTGATATGTATGGCGCAACCCAATACCTGTTTTGCAAGTTTCTAATTTAGTAAAACCCTCTTTTTATTTGAATTTCAATATCTAATATACTAAGAGAAATTTTCTCTTGACACTGATATACCTTGTATATGTAAATCCTAGATGTGAAAATAAGCAGAATTCATCCATAAAAAGATATAAAACAAGAATGGACTAAAATCCATATCAAAAAAATAAATAACAATAACCACTGAGAAATAATGAATGAATTCTAAATCGAGTTTAGGTTCGAATTCTATAGATAATGGAACCCTAATATGGATGAGATTATGTATAATGATAGATAAAAGATACATACTTCCGCATTCATTATTCTTATACTTGCTATTTTGTTGATACTTTGAAATTGATATAGTTGGTTGAACTTGAAAATTGAATGATTGAATGAGGAAACGATTGAATTCTATTTGGTCGGTTGGACGATACTGACTAAATCGAGGGTTAACTTCCTTATTGATTCCATTCCTTATTGAATTAATCGATCAACTTGCTATCGGACATTTTCTTTTCGATTCAAAAGTATTCCCAATAAATTTTGACATATTTTACTTTATCATGATTATGAGAATCAATCTTACTACTTCTGATCCTACAATTTCCCCACTGGGGGAAAAAAACCTAGGGCGAATCGCTCAAATTATTGGCCCAGTACTGGATGTTGCCTTTCCTCCGGGGAACATGCCTAATATTTATAACGCTTTGGTAGTTAAGGGTCGAGATACTGTCGGTGAGCAAATTAATGTGACTTGTGAGGTACAGCAATTATTAGGAAATAATCGAGTTAGAGCTGTAGCTATGAGTGCGACAGATGGTCTGAGGAGAGGAATGGCAGTTATTGATACGGGAGCTCCATTAAGTGTTCCGGTCGGTGGAGCTACTCTCGGGCGAATTTTCAACGTTCTTGGAGAGCCCGTTGACAATTTAGGTCCGGTAGATACTCGCACAACATCCCCGATTCATAGATCTGCACCTGCCTTTATACAGTTAGATACGAAATTATCAATCTTTGAAACTGGTATTAAAGTAGTGGATCTTTTAGCTCCTTATCGTCGTGGAGGAAAAATTGGACTTTTCGGGGGGGCTGGAGTGGGTAAAACAGTACTCATCATGGAATTGATCAACAACATTGCTAAAGCTCATGGGGGTGTATCTGTATTTGGTGGAGTAGGCGAGCGGACTCGTGAAGGAAATGATCTTTACATGGAAATGAAAGAATCCGGAGTAATTAATGAACAAAATATTGCAGAATCAAAAGTAGCTCTAGTCTATGGTCAGATGAATGAGCCGCCGGGAGCACGTATGAGAGTTGGTTTGACTGCCCTAACCATGGCGGAATATTTCCGGGATATTAATGAACAAGACGTGCTTCTATTCATCGACAATATCTTTCGATTCGTTCAAGCTGGATCAGAGGTATCCGCCTTATTAGGTAGAATGCCTTCCGCGGTGGGTTATCAACCTACCCTTAGTACAGAAATGGGATCTTTGCAAGAAAGAATTACTTCTACCAAAGAAGGATCTATAACCTCCATTCAAGCGGTTTATGTACCTGCAGACGATTTAACGGACCCTGCCCCTGCCACGACATTTGCACATTTAGATGCTACTACCGTACTCTCAAGAGGATTAGCTGCTAAAGGGATTTATCCGGCAGTAGACCCTTTAGATTCAACATCAACTATGCTCCAACCCTGGATCGTTGGCGAGGAACATTATGAAATTGCGCAAAGAGTTAAGGAAACTTTACAGCGTTACAAAGAACTTCAGGATATTATAGCTATCCTTGGTTTGGACGAATTATCCGAAGAGGATCGTTTAACCGTGGCAAGAGCACGAAAAATTGAGCGTTTCTTATCACAACCCTTCTTCGTAGCAGAAGTATTTACGGGTTCTCCAGGAAAATATGTGGGTCTCGCAGAAACCATTAGAGGGTTTCAACTGATCCTTTCCGGAGAATTAGACAGTCTTCCGGAACAGGCCTTTTATTTAGTGGGTAACATCGAGGAAGCTACCGCGAAAGCTATGACCTTAGAATAGAAGTGGAGAGAAAATTGAAGAAATGACCTTAAATCTTTGTGTACTGACCCCTAATCGAACTATTTGGGATTCCGAAGTGGACGAAATTATTTTACCTACTAATACTGGCCAAATTGGTGTATTAACAAACCATGCCTGTGTTGCCACAGCCGTAGATATCGGTCTTTTGAGAATACGCCGCAACGGCCAATGGTTAACAGTGGCTCTAATGGGCGGTTTCGCTAGAATAGGTAATAATGAGATCACCATTTTAGGAAATGATGCGGAGATGAGTACTGATATTGATCCACAAGAAGCTCAGCAAGCTTTTGAAATAGCTGAAACCAACTTGAGTAAAGCAGAAGGTAAGAGACAAATAATTGAGGCAAATCTAACTCTCAGACGAGCTAGAACGCGAGTGGAGGCTAGCAATGCCATTTCCTAGGCTATCTGAGATAATGACAAAAAGTTCTCTTTATTTATACTTCGTATTTTCTATTTTGATTCTGCTAATTCAATACAATCAAGTATAATCTGAGACAACAAAAAAAGATGCGTAAAAAAACTTATTGGATACCGTTGGTTTCGGTATCTAATAAGTTATACCTACTATTGGATTTGAACCAATGACTCCCGCCGTATGAAAGCAATACTCTAACCACTGAGTTAAGTAGGTCGTTTAGAACTACAAAGAAAAAAAAGGGACCCACCGCTTCGTGAATTATATCTGGAATATTACTTTTAGGCAATACCAATCCATTTTTAACAAGAAATGAAAAACGGATTCGAGAGTTATCTTGTGGATCATGGAATATTCATCTTGGCAAGAAATTCATACCCATCTTGACAAGAAATTACCAATATGGTAAGATATCTATGACAAGGGCTATAGCTCAGTTGGTAGAGCAACTCGTTTACACGTGCGCCAATGCTTTTCAAGAAAGTACATTATGCAATCAATATATTTTGTCTTATTGAGAAATCGATGTCTTACTCCACGGATTCGAAAGAACAAGAGAACAATAGCCTGACAAATATTTATTTGGTTCAATACGATTCAGATGCGAATTCAGATGCCAAATGGAACCCATCATTGATTTGAAAATTGATAAGGTGAATACACAATCTATTCAATGCTAGGCATAATGAGTATAAGGGCCTCAAAAAAACCTCTTGTCGTCCTATGAACTTTAAGGTGTATGAAGTCTCATATTTGACTCTTGAAGCATACGATAGAGACTCCATTTAACTTATTAAGTTGAATCTAGGCCGGAGGCAGACCTACGTCAAGGTAACCTTTTTTGAAACACTTTGGTATTGCTCTTGAATCAGAATCCTAATAATGAATCAGAGCACATGGAGCCATCTCACTATCTTCTTACTTTTCCCTTTTCCTGTGAAGATAAGAAAAAATATGGTTGACTAACTGATCTTATCATCAGTTGATGAAAGAGCCCAATGCAACAAAATGCATGTTGGGTCTTTGAAACAGTTCGAATCATTTAGATACTAATTAGTTTGATCTGTTTTACCGAGAAGGTCTACGGTTCGAGTCCGTATAGCCCTATGGATTCCATTTACATTATTTATTTTTTGTATTTGTATAATTTTCACTTCATCATTAGTGCTTGTTTATGACGGGTTGACGTTGACTCACTGGGTTAGTCCATATAAATGGAAACATTACCACATACTTGTATAAATCCCTAGGTACAAGAAAATGAAATCAAAATGCAATTCATTTCGATGGATTTAATCCAATTACTATTTTTCAAATCATCAAATCTCGTACAAAAAAATCTGCTCTTATTCATTAATCTTCGTGAGTGAATTGCATATAACTTTTTCCTCTCCATGATCAAAGGATTGGCGAGACACTTTTACCTTGGTATACTTAATCCTTGTCAATTTTGGAATTGAAAAACATAACAAGATCATGGTTAAAAATTATAGCTTAACCCCAATCTAATTGAAAATAAAATTGCGCGGATCTAGTAACCCCTCCCCTTTTGAATTGAAATACCCTCTTCATTTTTATAAAATGAATGGGTCCTATCCTAAATGTATTAACGTCCGCGCCTTCTTCCATGAGTTGAACTACTTTGGGTATAAGGATAATCATTTCTTTCACTACGCATTCGTTATTAGTTAACCATCTTACTAATTGGATCTATATTTGGATCTATATGTTTAATTAGGATGGGAAATCTAATAGTAAAATAATTATTTATCGAATGACTATTCATCTATTTATTCTATTTTCAAATAAAAGGCAAGAAGAAGCTATGGAAAAATGGTGGTTCAATTCAATGTTCCATAACAAGGAGTTAGAACACAGATGTGAACTAAAAAAATCAATGTGTAGTTTTGGTCCTATTGGGCATACTAGCGAAAATGAGGACCCCGTTCTAAATGATACAGATAAAAAGATTCCTAGTTGGAGTGATAGTACGAGTTTCCGTTGTGGTAATGTTGATCATTTATTTGATATTAAAGACATTTGGAGTTTGATCTCCGATGACACTTTTTTAGTTAGAGATAGTAATGGCGACCGTTATTTCGTATATTTTGATATTGAAAATAGTATTTTTCAGATTGACAATTCTAGTTCTTTTATGAATGAACTAGAAAGTTCTTTTTATAACTATCTTAATTCTAGTTGTCTGAATAGTGGATCTAAGAGTAAGAATCGTTACTATTATCATTACATGTATGATAATACTCAATCTAGTTGGAATAATCACATTAATAGTTGCATTGATAGTTATCTTCGTTTTGAAATCAGTATTGATAGTTACATTTCGGGAGATACTTACAATTACAGTGATAGTTATATTTCTAATTTCATTTGTAGTGAAAGTGGAAGTTCTAGTCTGAGAACTAGTGGTAATAGCAGTGATTTTTATATAAGAGGAAGATCAAATGATTTTGATATAAATAAAAAATACAGACATTTATGGGTTCAATGCGAAAATTGTTATGGATTAAATTATAAAAAATTTTTGATCTCAAAAATGAATATTTGTGAACAGTGTGGATATCATTTGAAAATGAGTAGTTCAGATAGAATAGAACTTTTGATTGATCCGGGAACTTGGGATCCCATGAATGAGGATATGGTATCTATGGACCCTATTGAATTTCATTCTGAGGAGGAACCCTATAGAGATCGTATCGATTCTTATCAAAAAAAGACCGGTTTAACTGAAGCTGTTCAAACAGGCATAGGTAAACTAAACGGTATTACGATAGCAATTGGGGTTATGGATTTTCAGTTCATGGGAGGTAGTATGGGATCCGTAGTAGGCGAGAAAATAACCCGTTTGATAGAATATGCTACTAATCTATCTCTACCTGTTATTATTGTGTGTGCTTCTGGAGGAGCGCGCATGCAAGAAGGGAGTTTGAGCTTGATGCAAATGGCTAAAATTTCTTCTGCTTCATATAATTATCAATTAAATAAAAAGTTATTCTATGTATCAATCCTTACATCTCCTACAACTGGTGGAGTTACAGCCAGTTTTGGTATGTTGGGAGATGTCATAATTGCTGAACCTAATGCCTACATCGCATTTGCGGGTAAAAGAGTAATTGAACAAACATTGAATAAAACAGTACCCGATGGTTCACAAGCAGCTGAGTATTTATTCCATAAGGGCTTATTCGATTTAATCGTACCACGTAATCTTTTAAAAGGTGTTCTGAGTGAGTTATTTCAGCTCCATGGTTTCTTTTCTTTGAATCAAAATTTAAAAAATTAAAGTAAAGTTCTAGTTCTACATTTAGTTATTTATTATTTATAGCGAACGACCAAGTATTTATAATTAACCGTAATGAAAAAAGAAAGTAAAGTAAGAAGAATGGCGTTTTCCTAGGTGACTTAAATTCTGCTTGTAATAAGAGTGAAAAAATTGCGGATAATTCTTTTTTTTCCTGGTGCTTTTCTAACTCCATTTATGATTAGTAATTAGTAACTCTCTATCAACAGGATAAACTGCGTTAATTTTTACACGAATTAAGAAAAAAAAATAGGAATTAGGGAAAATAAAAGGAATTCAACTCTTACTTATTATGTTATGTCTGAGTCTTAATTAATTGGAATTTCTATATTATTTTCATTAATATTAATTATTTATATATTTTTTTAGTATTTAATCAAATTCCATCGAAATCGAAAATAATTAATAAAATTATCATATGTTATTATATGAAAATGGAAATAATATTTGAGTAAAATAATAATATTAAACAATACATAAATATAGCAATATATATAGCAATATATAATGGCAATATATATGGGGATATAGAAATATAAAAGAAATAAAATAGGGAGTAGAAGCTATTTCTATATTATATTTTTCGAGAATCTACTTTTTTTTTTTGAAATCCCTGTATTAGATTAATTAGAGTCGTGAATTCTTAATCCAATTTTTAAGATAAAAAGGAGAGAAAAAGAATAGAAATTTATTAAAGTGAATTATCACACATATTCGTGTAGAAAGATAATAGATACACTTAATTTAGTTCTATATTCCTTGCACTTATTAACTACTTAATATTATTTATAATATTAATATTATTTATAATAGATATACTTATCATAAGATATCTTTCCTTATAAAAGGTACAAATATTAAACCGAGGAACCTATTCTATGACGGATCTCAACTTACCCTCTATTTTTGTGCCTTTAGTAGGCCTTGTTTTTCCGGCAATTGCAATGGCTTCTTTATTTCTTCATGTCCAAAAAAATAAGATTGTCTAGATGCGATCGGACCAAATCTCATCAATTTATTTCAACACTAGATCATAATACGGGTTTCCATTTAGTGTACTATGGTACGATATGTAATATGGGGTTCCCCATGAAAAAAAAAAAGCGAAAGAGCTATTAACGTATACATGATATCTGAATATATTATGTACATAGGGATATAGCTGGTCAAAAGGGGTAGGGGGATCAATCAATATAGAAAATAGACTGGAAATGTATCTAACCAATTATTTCTAATGATTCACAACAAAATAATGCTAGTTGCTGAGAGTTACTTCGGGGGCAAGAAAATAAAAATAAAATTTATTTGAGTTATTCTCTGAATTCCAATCAAATACAACTGGATCTAATTAATAATTAATATAGTAGAATATGAACTGGCGATCAGAACATATATGGATAGAACTTATAAGGGGATCTAGAAAAACAAGTAATTTTTGCTGGGCCTGTATCCTTTTTTTAGGTTCGCTAGGATTTTTAGTGGTTGGAACTTCCAGTTATCTTGGTAGGAATCTGATATCCGTATTCCCTTCTCAACAAATTATTTTTTTTCCACAAGGGATCGTGATGTCTTTCTATGGGATGGCGGGTCTATTCATTAGCTCCTATTTGTGGTGCACAATGTCGTTGAATATCGGTAGTGGTTATGATCGATTCGATAGAAAAGAAGGAATAGTATGTATTTTTCGTTGGGGATTTCCTGGAAAAAACCGTCGCATCTTCCTTCGTTTCTTTATGAGGGATATCCAGTCAATCAGAATCGAGATTAAAGAGGGTCTTTATCCTCGTCGTGTCCTTTATATGGAAATCCGGGGCCAGGGATCCATTCCCTTAACTCGTACTGATGAAAATTTTACTGCACGACAAATTGAACAAAAAGCTGCGGAATTAGCCTCTTTCTTGCGTGTACCAATGGAAGTATTTTGAACTGCATTTTTTTTACAATGTTCATTCGCGATTTTAAATTCCATTTTCTCATTCTGATGGCGCGACGCCCCATATAATAAACAGGCCATATCCATATATAGAACAACTATAATACGCACTTTTTTGTGTACCAAAAGTGTGTGTGTGTTTTTTTATGCGTATAGGGCTATTTCTTGTATACTGACAATTGTAACAAATCTAATAACTATGTTATGGATTCATCACATGGATCCGCACATCTTGGAATACATAATTCATTTTTTTAGGCCCAAGATTTTAGATACGTTAGTGGAGTCATACTCGTTTTCTCCCGTTTGGGAATGGATCTTTCTTTTTATACTTCTGATCCTTGTTAAAAAACAAAAAAAGATTGGATCTCTCATAACCATATAATTTTTTCTCATTTTTTTTCACCCTATTTTGGATTGAATCATGAATATTCTTTGGAAATTCCTCGATTTCTTGTGGTGAGATATGGTTATATAGCGAAACTTTTTTAATTTGAAATAATAACTCTTAGGCACCCGAGAAGTTCTTTTGTCTCGAAATCCTAATAATATTCGTCACTTAAAGTGCCTTTTTTTAGTATTCAGCAAACAGAACAAATGGGGATGTAATTGGTTCTAATTTGTCCAATTGGTATATTTGAGAACAATATTTGCTTATTAGTATTTTTTCACCCAAAAAAAAGTCAATCCTTATTTCTTCCATTTCCCCATTTTTTTTTCTCGATTTAAGGACTAAATAATTAAACAAAAATCGGGAATAGATCCATAGGTTCCATACCTTGTTCTTGTTATAGAACTCATACTTCCAAAATCAGATAAAGTCAACGAATAAAGCAAGTTCATTAACAATTCACGGATCCAAAGTGAAAAAAAAAAAGAAAACATTAACCTCTCTTTCTTATCTTGTATCTATAGTATTTTTGCCCTGGTGGATCTCTCTATCATTTAATAAATGTCTGGAACCTTGGATTACTCATTGGTGGAATGTCGGGCAATCTGAAACTTTTTTGAATGATATTCAAGAAAAGAACGTTGTAGAAAGATTCATAGAACTAGAAGAACTATTACTATTAGACGAAATAATAAAGGAGTACCCGGGGACACATATACAAAAGTTTCCGATAGGAATCCATAAAGAAACTATGGAATTGGTCAAAACACACAATGAATACCATCTACATATCATTTTGCATTTCTCGACAAATATAATATGTTTCACTATTCTAAGTGGTTTTTTTATTATGCGTAGTGAGGAACTCGCCATTCTTAATTCTTGGGTTCAGGAATTTCTTTATAATCTAAGTGACACAATAAAAGCTTTTTCTATTCTGTTAGTCACTGATTTATGGATTGGATTCCACTCGCCCCACGGTTGGGAACTCATGATTGGTTCGTTCTACAACGATTTTGGATTGGCTCATAATGAGAAAATTATATCTGGTCTTGTTTCTACTTTTCCAGTCATTCTAGATACAATTGTGAAATATTGGATTTTCCATTATTTAAATCGTGTATCTCCTTCACTTGTGGTCATTTATCATTCAATGAATGAATAAAGAACTCATTTGATATTTTGGTATCACTCACCTTAAAATCTTTCTTTTCTTTGTGCATAAATAAATAAAACATTTCAATCTTACTTACTTACTTTTTATACTTCTACCTGTTCAAACTGTTCAAAGTATTCTTCTATATTCCAGTACAATTATTCTATTACAATGTACAATGGCAGACTCATGGATAGGGAACTATACTAGCTACCTACCTAATTTATTGTAGAAATTCCGGGATCAATGATTCGATCATGCAAAATAGAAATACTTTTTTTGTGGTAAGAGAACAGATAACTCGATCTATTTCTGTATCGATTATGATATATATAATAACTCATACATCCATTTCAAATGCGTATCCCATTTTTGCGCAGCAGGGTTATGAAAATCCGCGCGAAGCAACTGGACGAATTGTATGTGCCAATTGTCATTTAGCTAATAAGCCCGTGGATATTGAAGTTCCGCAAGCTGTACTTCCAGATACTGTATTCGAAGCAGTTGTTAGAATCCCCTATGATAGGCAAGTGAAACAAGTTCTTGCTAATG